CCCCCCCCCCCCCCCCCCCCCCCCCCCCCCCCCCCCCCCCCCCCCCCCCCCCCCCCCCCCCCCCCCCCCCCCCCCACTTGAAAAAAAAATAGGCGAAGGGCGGAAAGCTGATTTAAATAACATAATCATAATTCAAGTAAAAAGTTATACTTTTCGTTTGCTGGAAGTCATTATTGTCAATACCGAATCGAAGGAATTATTGAAGCTGGACCATAAAAATTATGAATTCCTTATTTCTTTTTTCGTTTTCAACTTTTCCCTTCCACTGCTGGATTTTATGAATTTGAATTCGGGTCAATTGGATCTCAAATGTTCAAATAAAGTTTGTCCCTTGAACAAGTAAATGAGTTATGTTATAAATATGTGTGTTTCATTTTTGATATTGTTTAATATACGTATGTCCTCTTTTCCAGTTAAGTAATTAAGTAAATTGAGAAAAAAATAATAACAACAAAAATGAATACTTAATAAGATAAGATAAGAATGTGAAAAATATTAGAAAATATTATTATTATATTTATATTTATTAATATTTATTATTATTATTTATTATTATAGTATATTCTATAAGTTCTTTTCTTATATACTATATTTTATAGTTCTATAGTATTAATAATACTAAGAAATAAAGAAATAAATGACACTTCTATCATAGGAGTGGGGGTGGAAATTGTCCTTGTTGTTGCTTCAATAACAAGTATTATTTATTTGCTATTAAATCAATAATGTAAATAAATAATATAATAATTAAACCGTTTGATCTATGAATGATTCATCAGAACGAAAGAAGTCAAAAAAAAGAAGTAATGTAATGGCCCGGCCAGTACTTAACCAGGCCGGGGGAATGAACCCTTCTTACAAAATCAAACGAAGTAAGGTATTCTTTCTATATCTATTATATTGGAGATAAGATATCTGTTTCGAATCATTATCTAAATTGAATTACTGATCAAATTCGTGGATATTTTATCTATTATTATCTATATTGAATATTAATATTATTTAATACTTACATAGTATATAAATATATATATATATATATTAATATATATTATTATCGTTATTTTATCCTTATAATAAAGAAAGAAAATGAGGTTTTTTTCAATCTTTTTTACTTTACCTGTCACATCACATAAAAAATTTTGAATTGGGAGAGATGGCTGAGTGGACTAAAGCGGCAGATTGCTAATCTGTTGTACGAGTTATTCGTACCGAGGGTTCGAATCCCTCTCTCTCCGCTCCCTCCGATCACTTCATATTTTCAAATGCAAAAATTTTTGATCCTTTGATTTTTTCATCATAGGTAAATGTGTGGAATATATAAAATAAAAAAATTAAAGAAAAACTCAAAATATTTTTTTTTTATTCTTCACGTCCAGGATTACGGCCCGGATCGTTAGATAAGAATCCGAAGATGAAGAGAGAAACAAAAAATATCACTACTGTGTAAACGAAGAGTTTGAGAGTAAGCATTACACAATCTCCAAGATTTTTTTTTGGAAAAGGGAAATAGATTGCCTATTTTTTCTCACATAGACTATTTTGACATAACACCCCCAAAATGAAGTCTTTTCTTGAAAAAAAAAAAGTAATTTTCACGAATTTTTTCGTAATAATAAATATTATGATTCCTTCATTACCAAAAATTTTTTGCCATATCCATTATTAGCTATTGTGGGGTCTTTAGAAAGTCCTTGTTTACTGGAAGGTCAGAACGAGGAAATAAGTTGATCCAAATCAAGTTTCTCACTGCGGTTATTCAATTCAACATACAATAATTTTTATTTTTGAATTGAGGGTTCATAATATAAGACTTATCTGATCTTATCAATTTTTAGTTTTAGAATTTTTTTTTTTCGGATAAATCATGAATTTTGCAGAGTATTAAATATCTTATCGAAAACTTACAGCAGCTTGCCAAACAAAGGCTAAGAGAAGAAATAGTAAAGGTATGACAGGCATAACATCTACGATTGGATTGAAAAAGGCATAAGCCTCGGGCAATTTGGCGAAGAAAAAACTACTCGAATAAAGGGTAGAATTAAAACAGATACAGATTAAACTAAAGAGATTTAGCATAACAAACATTTCATTCTTGTAGATTAGAAAATTTGATTTTGGTTGAGTTCCTTTTATGAGGGAAAAATGAAAAGACGAGTCAAACAATTCTTCTTTTTCTTCGAACTCAACCAAATCAAAAAATCTTTCCTTTCATTCTCAAATGAGAATACAAGGAATTATAGTTTCATACAATATCTTAATTGAATTTTATGTAATGATCAATAATTTTTTTTTTGATTCTATATTTACATGTATTAAATCCTAGCAACAACGTATTTCATACGTATTTAGATTGGGATTGACGAATGCTCAATACTAATATTAGTATTAGTTTTATTAGTGTCGAATAGAAATCTAAATGGGGCGTGGCCAAGCGGTAAGGCAGCGGGTTTTGGTCCCGTCACTCGGAGGTTCGAATCCTTCCGTCCCAGGGCGTCTCCATCAGAAACGAAAGATTCTTCTCTTTAACAATTTTCTGTTTAATCTTGGATACAATGTGATCCACCCACCCCTTTGTCTTTGTTTTGAATTCTAGGAAGAATTCTTAGAATTCTATCTTTTCTTTCGTTTGGTTTCTCACAAATGTAATCGAGGGTACAGGTAGAAATAAAGATATTTCTTTGAATTCTTAATTCAAAGAAGAATTTTGGGTGTATCATTCCCGTTTAGAGTATGTTTGTACTATATCATAATTCATATTGAAGTTAGTTACTTAGGCTTAGGAAAACTTTATGTTCCGTTTACTTGATTTTATTTTATGAAATTGATGGAAAGATTTTTGAATCTGAAGTAAAACAAAATACGTCTGTATAAAATGAACAAATCTTATGTATAATAATGTATAATATACATTATGTATTGTATTGTTCTATTTCAGTAACATTGGTTCTTTGGTTAAGTCAAAAGGTCTTTGATTCTTTAAATATCCATGATTCCCCCAGTAATAATTGTTCATTGTATATGATGGGTACGAAAAGATGCTTTTATTCTTTATCACGAGACTTTTTCTATTCCATACTTATGATATGAATGATATGAAAATGATATGAAAACAAAAAACTATTTTTACTTCGTTTTTATGAACTCTTGGTTCTCGAAGAAAGAAGTGTAAAAAATCTATATTATAAAGAAACTTCCAGCCTTTTCGAGTCATCGGAATAGCGTAATATTTGCTTAATAATTGATTTTGCTCCGAAATTGAAAATCCGTTCTTTTGGTGTTTAGAATTTATTTTTTTCGAAAAAAAAAAGGGGGGGGGTCTTTTTTTTCATGATTCACCATCCCGAACAATCTGTTGAAGATGAAAATAAGATTTAAGTAAACCCATTTATTCCTCTTTTTTTTTTCGAAATTATAAATATGTATCATTTATATGATTCATATCATGGAATTGGGGGTGAAATAATTTTCTAAGCCTTTTCCGGATAATTATTTTTCTATCTATTATCCACAGATACATAGAAAGTCTTATATACCGTTGAGCCAATGACTATTCATGATTCCATATTGAATCAATTCCATACTGGTTCGAATTTTTATTAGAGGAATGTTATGGTAAAACTTCGTTTGAAACGATGTGGTAGAAAGCAACGTGCGACTTGAAGGACATGATTCGCTGTGGATTCTTACATCCGCCATTTTCTATAGGAATGAAGATGCTCTTGAATCGACATAGTTTGTTCTGTTCCTGTTAGGAGCCTAGCCTAATTTATATTGGTTTGGTAAATAGGAATAGTACATTATGGAGCTCGAACAAAAAGTATTGATTCATTTATCGGGGGGGAAAATCTAGGGTTAGTTACAATTAATAAGTTAGATCAACTTTGTAAGTATATTCTTAATATAGAAATCGAAGGTTTCAAATTCTAACAAATTTGACTTTGTTTTATTGTATTTCAAATTTGTTGGAATTGGTAAAACCTTTTCGATTCAAATGAAAAGTGTATTATATTGGAATCAATCGTTCGTATTTTTTTTCCATAGAAATAAATAACAAAAAACAAAAGGTATGTTGCTGCTATTTTGAAAAGGAGTAAGGATCACCGAAGTAATGTCTAAACCCAATGATTTTACAAAGCAAAGAGAAAGGATTCTGGAACAAGTAAATACAATACTATTTTCAATTGCTTCAATATTTTTATTATAATAAGGTATAAAAATAGATTCTAGACGAGACAAACAAAATAGGTTAGAGACGACTCAAGAAATGGTTAAGGATTTCCTTTCGAACTTTTTAAGAATTACCCAACTTGAGTTATGAGTATGAATGATATTTCTTTTTTTTTTTCTGTAATATGTAAGTAAGAACAAAAAAAGACTCAAATGATAGTCTAATTCATGATTTTATGGATCTATTTGTCATTATATACAGAAATATTAGAATCATTTTTTCTCGAGCCGTATGAGGAGAAAACCTCCTATACGTTTCTAGGGGGGGTATTGTTTATCTACGTCTATCCCAATGAGCGATCTATCGAATCGTTGCAATTGACGTTCGATCCCGAAGAGAAGGAAGAGATCTTCTAAAAGTAGGTTTTTACGATCCGATACAGAATCAAACTTATTTAAACGTTCCTGCTATTCTTTATTTCCTTGAAAAAGGTGCTCAACCTACAGGAACGGTTCATGATATTTTAAGGAAGGCAGAATTATTTAAAGTTAAAGAAAGAACTTTATAAGGAAAAAAATGAATAAATAAAAAAGGGGATATAGGTAACTAGTATCTATTTGTAAATAATTATTTACAATAATTATTTAATTTACCCATAATTTGCTCTTTTCTTGTTCTATTCATATTTATTTATTTGACTTTCTTTATAAAAAATTAAAATTTATTATTTCTTTTTTTTTTTTCATCTAAATTTCTTATTTATGTTGTGCCAATCCAACACAAATCCTTATTTTATTTATTTAATTAATTGAATTTGTTTTCTAAACATTCCATTCGTATTGACAATGCTGTATCGAACAAATATAATTCGATCGTAGATAAATAGATCTCTTTATTCCGATCCCCTATCGGTTTTTTTCATTTACTTCAGTCAAATGATTGGTTTGCAAGATTTACTGTTATACAAGATGTATTTTCTTCATGAAAATCTCGAAATTTTGAGATTTCTACGGGGAATCTGTTGTTTTTTAATCCGATCTGTTCATTTTGCTATTTTGGTGTTTAGTTTATAATTGATCATAAAATTATATTTCTTGTTACGTCAATGTTTTAATGTTTTGACATAGTTGTACAGTGTAATTCAATTTATTTTTTTTTATCATATCTGCATATTATATTTATCTGGGTTGCTAACTCAACGGTAGAGTACTCGGCTTTTAAGTGCGACTATGATCTTTTACACATTTGGATGAAGCAACGAATTCGTCCAGACTATATGGTAGAGTCTATAAGACCACGACTGATCCTGAAAGGTAATGGATGGAAAAAACAGCATGTCGTAATAAGAAAATGGAATTTCTTATTATATTCTTATTCTTTTTTAGTAGAATTTTGAGTTTATCCTTACCAGATCATTACAAAATTTTGTTTTGATTTCTGGAGAAGGACAAAGGAAATTCACATTTATTGTTGGGTCTAGTGAATAAATGAATAGAGCCTTACGGCTCCAATTCTGGTAAAAAAAAGCAACGAGCTTCTATTCTTAATTTGAATAATTACCCGATCTAATTAGACGTTAAAAAAAATTAGTGCCTGATGCGGGGAAGGGTTCTCCTATGAGTGGACCCTTTATTATTTTTTTTTCTTTTTTAATAAATTCTAATTATTCTCTATTATGGATTGGAAACGAATGTGTAGAAGAAACAGTATACTGATAAAAAATTTTTTCCAAAGTCAAAAGAGCGATCCGGTTGTTAAAATAAAAGATTTTTTACCCTCCGTTAATTCTAACGAGGATAACCCCCTGAATAGAAGGGGGGAGGGAAAAGATCTGTTGATTGGACTCTCTGTTTCCGGGGTATATATTTTTTCATACATAATACATACTCTGTTCTGACCATATTGCACTATGTATAATTTGATAACCCAAGAAATGCCTACGGTTTCTGGTTCAAGTAAAAATGTAAGTCAATGGAAGAATTACAACGATATTTAGAAAAGGGTAGATCTCGGCAACAACACTTTCTATATCCGCTTCTCTTTCAGGAGTATATTTATGCACTTGCTCATGATCATGGTTTAAATAGTTCGATTTTTTACGAACCTGTGGAAATTATTAGTTATGACAATAAATCTAGTTTAGCACTTGTAAAACGTTTAATTACTCGAATCTATCAACAGAATTATTTGATTTCTTCAGTTAATGATTCTAACCAAAATCGATTCCTTGGGCACAACGCGTTTTTTTATTCTCATTTTTATTCTCAAATTATATCAGAAAGTTTTGCAATTATTGTAGAAATTCCATTCTCGCTCCGATTAGTATCTTTTTTTGAAGAAAAAGAAATACCAAAATATCATAATTTACGATCTATTCATTCCATTTTTCCCTTTTTAGAGGACAAATTATCACATTTAAATTATGTTTCAGATATACTAATACCTCATCCCATCCATATGGAAATCTTGGTTCAAATCCTTCAATGCCGGGTTCAAGATGTTCCTTTTTTGCATTTATTGCGATTCTTTCTTCATGAATATCATAATTGGAATAGTCTTCTCATTACTCAGAACAAATCTATTTATGTTTTTTCAAAAGAAAATAAAAGAATATTTTGGTTACTATACAATTCTTATGTTGTTGAATGTGAATTTTTATTAGTTTTTTTTCGTAAACAATCTTATTATTTACGATTAACATCTTCTGGAACCTTTCTTGAACGGACCTATTTCTATAGAAAAATAGAACATCTTCCAATAGAACATTTTTTCGTAGTATGTCGTAACTATTTTCATAGAACTCGATGGTTCTTCAAAAATCCTTTCATGCATTATGTTCGATATCAAAGAAAGGCAATTCTTGCTTCAAGGGGGACTCATTTTCTGATGAAGAAATGGAAATACCATTTTGTCAATTTCTGGCAATATTATTTTCACTTTTGGTCTCGACCGTACAGAATTCATATAAATCATTTATCAAACTATTCTTTCTATTTTCTAGGTTATCTTTCAAGTCTACTAATAAATTCTTCGGCGGTAAGGAATCAAATGTTAGAGAATTCATTTCTAATAGATACCGTTACTAATAAATTTGATACCATAGTCCCAGTTATTCTTCTTATTAGATCCTTGTCTAAAGCTAAATTTTGTACCGTATCAGGCCATCCTATTAGTAAGCCGATCTGGGCCGATTTATCAGATTCTGATATTATTGATCGATTTGGTCGGATATGTAGAAATATTTCTCATTATCACAGCGGATCCTCAAAAAAACAGGATTTGTATCGAATAAAGTATATACTTCGACTTTCGTGTGCTAGAACTTTGGC